ATTTTTCGTTAATAATCTGCGTGATTGGATCTAGATGCTTATTCTGACAAGAAATGTTCAAATTGATTTTCATCGAATGACTATTCATCTATTTTATTTTCATGCGAATAGGGGGCAAGAAAGCTCTATGAAAAAATGGTGGTTCAATTCGATGTTGTCTAAGAAAGGGTTCGAACATAAGTGTGGATTAAGTAAATCAATGGACAGTCTTGGTCCTATTGAAAATACCAGTAGAAAGGAAGATCCGAGTCTAAATGATACAGAAAAAAGCATTCATAGTTGGAGAAATGGTGACAATTCTAGTTACAGCAGTAATATTGATAATTTCTTTCGTGTCATGGACATTCCGAATTTCATCTCTGATGATACTTTTTTACTTATAGATCGTAGGGGGGACAGTTATTCCATATATTTTGATATTGAAAATCAAATTTTTGAGATTGATAACGATCAGTCTTTTCTGAGTGAACTACAAAGTTCTTTTTCGAATTATTGGACTTCAAGTTATCTGAACTCGAAATCGAAGAGTGACGATACTTATAACGATCGTTCCGGATATTATACTAAAGATAGTTGGAATAATCACATTAATAATTGCATTGACAGTTATCTTCATTCTCAAATCAGTATTGGGAGTTCCATCCTAAGTGGTAGTGACAATTCCAGTGACAGTTACATTTTGAGTTACATTTTTAATGAAAGTGGAAATAGGAGTGAAAATTTCAGTAAAAGAACGAGCACAAATGATAGTAATTTACCTAGAATAGAAAGTTCTAATAATCTTGATGTAACTCAAAAATATAAACATTTGTGGGTTCAATGTGAAAATTGTTATGCATTAAATTATAAGAAATTGCTTAAGTCAAAAATGGGTATTTGTGAACAATGTGGATATCATTTGAAAATTAATAGTTCAGATAGAATCGAACTTCTGATTGATCCGGGTACTTGGAATCCTATGGATGAAGATATGGTCTCTATGGATCCTATTGAATTTCATTCAGAGGAGGAAGCTTATAAAGATCGTATTGATTCTTATCAAACAAAGACAGGTTTAACTGAAGCTGTTCAAACAGGTATAGGTCAAATAAATGGTATTTCTATAGCAATTGGGGTTATGGATTTTGAGTTTATGGGAGGTAGTATGGGATCTGTAGTAGGGGAAAAAATCACCCGATTGATTGAATATGCTGCCAATAAAACCCTACCCCTTATTATAGTATGTGCTTCCGGGGGGGCACGCATGCAAGAAGGAAGCTTGAGCTTAATGCAAATGGCGAAAATATCGTCTGTTTTATATGATTATCAATCAAATAAAAAGTTATTCTATGTGTCAATCCTTACATCGCCTACTACTGGTGGGGTGACAGCCAGTTTTGGCATGTTGGGGGATATTATTATTGCCGAACCTAATGCCTACATTGCATTTGCGGGTAAAAGAGTAATTGAACAAACATTGAATAAGACAGTACCTGAAGGTTCACAAGCAGCCGAATTTTTATTCCATAAAGGTTTATTTGATCCAATCGTACCACGTAATCTTTTAAAAGGCGTTCTAAGTGAGTTATTTCAACTGCATGCTTTTTTTCCTTTGAATCAAAATAAAGTCGCGGGTTAAAGTCAATTATTTTATTTGTGTCAAAAAGTATTTTTTTTTATTGTAATCTATCGGAATAAAAGGAAAAAACAGAAATGAAGGATGGGGTTTTTTCGTTGGCGATATCCTAATTTTTGAATAAAAAAAAAAAGAATTCAAAATTTTTAGATCTTTCAATATTTTTTGTGAATCTTTATTAACAATACCCCTTGGATCAAACTATAACGAATCCTTTGTAAATTTAATTTATACGAAATCGTGTATTTTCTTGTAGTAGAAGCAAAATAAAGAAAAAAAGATGACGAATACTAAAGTAAAGTTGATTATCATATATTATATGTAGAAAGTGAATTTCTTTTGTAGTTCTACATTCCTTGTACTTCTTATATACTATATTAATTATAGTAATTTTATAGAATTAGAATTCTAATTAATTTATTAATATAATAACAATAACATAATAACAACAAAAAATAGAACAAACAGGTACAATTACAATACAATTATAGTAAATCGAGGTAATAACTATGAACTTTCCCTCTATTTTTGTGCCTTTAGTAGGCCTAGTATTTCCGGCAATTGCAATGGCGTCTTTATTTATTTATGTTCAAAAAAATAAGATTGTTTAGATTTTCGGGTTCAAATCTCATTTTTCAAGACTTAGACTTGAATCATAACATAGATATCTATTTAGTGGAATGATATACCGCACGATTTCTTATGAACATAAACGAAAGAACCCTTACTTTAAATGTATGTGGAAAGATGACGACATAGGAGTACATGTTATTTTTTTGATCTAACTAAAAAGGAAAATATAAATAAAAATTTACGTAGGATATTTAAATAGAAAGTGAAACACATCCGACATCAGAATAGGACTAGTTGATGAGAGTTACCTCGGAAACAAGACAGAGTAAGGAAAGTACAATTCATTTGAGGTATTTTTCAATTCAAATAAAATGTAACCAAATCTAGTATGAATTGGCGCTCAGAACGTATATGGATAGAACTTATAACGGGATCTCGAAAAATAAGTAATTTCTCTTGGGCCTTTATCCTTTTTTTAGGTTCATTAGGATTCGTATTGGTTGGAATTTCCAGCTATCTTGGTAGGAATTTGCTATCTTTATTTCCCACCCAGCAAATTCTTTTTTTTCCACAAGGAATTGTGATGTCTTTCTATGGGATCGCGGGCCTCTTTATTAGCTCCTATTTGTGGTGTACAATTTCGTGGAATGTAGGTAGTGGTTATGATCTTTTCGATAAAAAAGAAGGAATAGTATGTATTTTTCGTTGGGGATTCCCTGGAAAAAATCGTCGCATCTTTTTCCGATATCTTATAAAGGATATCCAATCTATTAGAATAGAACTTAAAGAGGGTATTTCTACTCGTCGTGTTCTTTATCTGGAAATTAGAGGCCAGGGAGCCATTCCTTTGACGCGTACTGATGAAAATATGACTCCACGAGAAATTGAACAAAAAGCTGCTGAATTGGCCTATTTTTTGCGTGTACCAATTGAAGTATTTTGAAAAATAAAGCGATTCTGCCACGTATTCATGTACAGGCAGGAATTGCTTTGCTTTCACTTTTCGCAATTTCAATAGCCGTAAACACTCTTTTTTTTCTTCAGTGGACTCTTTTTTCTATTTCTGTATTCTTTCGCGAGTCAAGGACTAATTAGCACTATCAAATCACAAAAAAACAAAGAAGAGATTCATGGATTCGATACATTGGAATAGAATTCATGTTTGATAAAAATATTAGATCGCAGAACGTCGACGAACGCGACAGGTTCATTAACAATTTATAGATGAAAAATAAAATGGAAAAAAAGAAAATATTTATTCCTTTTCTATATCTTATATCTATAGTATTTTTACCCTGGTGGATCTCTTTATCATTTCAAAAAAGTCTGGAATCTTGGGTTACTAATTGGTGGAATACTAAGCAATCAGAAACTTTTTTGAACGATATTCAAGAAAATAATCTTCTAGAAAAATTCATCGAATTAGAGGAGCTCCACTTGTTGGACGAAATGATAAAGGAATACCCGGAAACACATCTACAAAAGCTTCGTATAGGAATCCACAATGAAACCATTCAATTGATCAAAATGCACAATGCGGATTGTATCCACATGATTTTGCACTTCTCGACAAATTTAATCTGTTTCCTTATTCTAAGCGGTTATTCTATTCTGGGAAATAAAGAACTTATTCTTCTTAACTCTTGGGTTCAGGAATTCCTATATAACTTAAGCGACACAATAAAAGCTTTTTCGATTCTTTTATTAACTGATTTATGTATCGGATTTCATTCGCCCCATGGTTGGGAACTAATGATTGGCTCTATCTACAAAGATTTTGGATTTGCCCATAACGATCAAATTATATCGAGTCTTGTTTCTACGTTTCCAGTTATTCTAGATACAATTTTGAAATATTGGATTTTCCGTTATTTAAATCGTGTATCCCCATCACTTGTAGTGATTTATCATTCAATGAATGACTGAAAAGACGAAAAAGGGGTATACGGATATAAATCGAATTCGAATTTCGAACGCGATGTTTGTTACTTTGTACATAATCAAAGCATTACAAAATTGACTTCCTCTTTCTATTTATACCCATCTAAGACGGGAAGTTTCTCCCATTCCAGTAATAAAATATTATTTCAGTAAATTTAGTTTTCACTTAAAGTAAATAACAGAATCGGGGATAGGGAACTATACTAGCAACCTACCCAATTTATTGTAGAAATTTTCGGAATCAATGATTGGACCATGCAAACTATAAATACCTTTTCTTGGATAAAAGAACAGATTACTCGATCCATTTGCATATCGCTCGTGTTATATATAATAACTCGATCCTCCATTTCGAATGCATATCCCATTTTCGCACAGCAAGGTTATGAAAATCCACGAGAAGCAACTGGACGTATTGTATGTGCCAATTGCCATTTAGCTAATAAGCCCGTGGATATTGAAGTTCCACAAGCGGTCCTTCCAGATACTGTATTTGAAGCGGTTGTTCGAATTCCTTATGATATGCAATTAAAACAAGTTCTTGCTAACGGCAAAAAGGGGGGGTTGAATGTGGGGGCTGTTCTTATTTTACCTGAGGGATTTGAATTAGCCCCACCCAATCGTATTTCTCCAGAGATGAAAGAAAAGATAGGCAATCTTTCTTTTCAGAGCTATCGCCCCAATAAACAAAATATTCTTGTAATAGGTCCTGTTCCTGGGAAAAAATATAGTGAAATTACCTTTCCTATTCTTTCCCCGGATCCTGCCACTAAGAAAGATGTTCACTTCTTAAAATATCCCATATATGTAGGTGGTAACAGAGGAAGGGGCCAGATTTATCCTGACGGAAGCAAGAGTAATAATACAGTTT